GTTCAAATTTATCCTGAATTTTTGTTTTGTGACTGAAAATCCACAATAGGTTTTTCAATAGAAAGAATATAAAGGGGGGAAGGGGTGTTTTTAAATAGTGTGTTTGTTTTAAGATACTGTACAATCAATCGAAGAAATGTATCCAATCCAAAGAGAAAAGTAAGGATCTTTTTTAGGAAAGGGATTAAATAAAACAGTATTCAAGATACAAGTACAAAAATGAATAACCCCCCCCCCAAAAAAAAATGGAATATTTTCATATATTTTTTGTATCGTTTTGGCGACATGGCCGAGCGGTAAGGCGGGGGACTGCAAATCCTTTTTCCCCAGTTCAAATCTGGGTGTCGCCTGATCAACAATAAAATCGGAATACCTTATTATGTTTTGCTGAGATAACTTGACAAATTTTTTTCCAGCAGAAGTAAGCGGGGGAGAGGACTCTTGATACTTGCTTGATTCTATAAGCATCTGGCGGTTCTGTTCTCTAAAATGAAAATGCTGTAAATCCTTGCGTCTAGGCTTCAGTTCAAGGAAAGATTATATTAGTGAATATTGAATGAAAAAGAATCGTTAAATCTTAATATGACAGCTCTTCTATTATTAATGTAGTGTTTATTAATTAGTTCTTGAATTAATTTGGATAGACGAACGAGGAATTTATTTGATTATTAATTTATTAGTTGCGTACGTAAAGGCCGAAAGATACTTTGTTCGTATATAGACTCATGAAATTCTCTCTGTGCTCCTGCATTCAATTTAATATTGATTGGCTTTAATGTAATAGACTATCTTCCGATTGTTTCACAGAGACAAACAGGAGACCTAACGTAAGGATTAGATAAAATGAGAAATAGGGTATGTGATAGATAGTGCTCTATCTTGACTCTATATTTTTATACTTTTTACTTAATGAAATGAAAGTCAACAAAAGAAAGACTAGGTCTTATTATTTCTACATGTTAGTAACATTCCCTTGAAACTTCCAGGGGTGTATCTACGTATTTTGCTTGCGCTTAGTGTTTTCCGATTCTACTATAAATCATATAGGAACCTGTTAGAATTTATAATTGTGAGTTTATTGGATTGTTTCATCAACGGTATTGGGTCAGAATTCCCTTTTGACTCTGCGCCAGGGATTCCACTATTATTAATGAACATAATAATGATTAGTGAACATTAATGGAATAATTCCTTCATATTTATAGAGATAGGGGATATAATTCACATGGATATAGTAAGTCTCGCTTGGGCTGCTTTAATGGTAGTCTTTACATTTTCTCTTTCACTCGTAGTATGGGGTAGAAGTGGACTCTAGAAGTACTACTAATTGAGTTTGATTCCTCAAACTCAACCCATATCAATTGTTTTATAGATCGTTCTGCAAAGTCCTTTTTTTTACTGTTAAAATAGAAAAGAAAATAATTATGTTATTAAGTGGATACAGACTTCCTATGGGAAACAACATAGACATAGTGGTTGTCCAACAATATACTACACATAATAAAATATTGCCTTGGGCAAGTCACATATTGCGCGTTCCCGCTTTTTTTTATTCTTTTAGAAATCTTATCTATGTTATGCTTGCTTTATTGAACTCATTTCATATCATGGTTCAAACGTTAAAAATCAGTGGGCTTTACTAATCCTTTTCGAAATCCAAAGAGGTTCCCATGGAAATGAACCACTGGATCATCTGTCAACTGATCAATCAATTACTTCTTCAGAATACTAAAAAAAGATTATTTTATTTTCTTTTTATTAATTTTTAATTATTAATTTTATTAATATTAATATAGGCCTATACTCTTTTTTCCTTCGTCAATTTGATTCTTTCAATGGATATCGGGATTCATATTGAATAGAATCAGAAATTCTAGGAATTAGAATTGTAAGAGTAAGAATTGCCCTTCGATTTTTTCAGATTGATGATTGGAATCAACACAAATTAAATAGATGAAGCAAAGAAATAGAATTGGTACATTATGTAAATACATTACATATATGTAATTGATATCTATGAAGATACATATTGCAGATTGATCTATATTAAACCTCTATCTTTATACAGTACGACTTTATATACTACAATAACAATAATAAGTATGGTAGAAAGATTCATATATTTCTTTCTACCATACTATCGAATCTCATAAAATACTGATGATTCTCGTCCGCTTATTTCATTTAAGACACGAAATCTTAATACTTTTCATTTTCTTTTTTCTTTTCAATCATTGATAAAAACTAAACAGTCAAGTTTAATTCAAATTAATCATTTTGACTGACTGTTTTTACATATATTATAAGTAAAAAAGCAGTAGGAACTAGAATGAACAGTGCAGTAGCAATAAATGCGAGAATATTTACTTCCATAATCTCATCGTTTCATTTTTAATTAATTCGCAATAACTCGGGATTTAATCCCATAGAGCTGATAAACCTTTCGCCTGTAAATTCAATATTCAATGGGATGAATTACATCTCGACGATATCGAATCGGAGCAATATCATGAATAACAATATCTGAGCTATCAAATTGATTCATCGTCAAGAATTAAATAGTATAACATAGGAAGATCTTTTATCCATACCGAATTCAAATTTTGATTCCTGATCCGATAAATAATTCCTTTACTTTCTTTATCATTCTTTTCCTTTCCATTCTTTCTTTTCTATAACCTACGTCCCTCCTTGTGGAATCATCTGATGAAATATCATATGACCGCCTTTACACTTACTTACATTGGTTATAAAAAACCCCAATAAAATAACCAATAGAAGCGAAATGTAAAAAGGAAGAAGTTTAGTTCTAAACCCCCTTTTTATGATCTAATCTTCTTGGAAAACAAAGAAGTAGTATAAATAAGGAGAGTCCGGGTATAAAAAAATCGAGTATTCCATCAAATTCATTAAAAAGTTTGTTCTTTCTTCGGCAAGACCCTTAAACTTAAAAAAGATTATTCATTCCCTCACAAAGAGAGATAGGATCTTCTTTGAGCTTTATTTTATTAATATCCCATTTCCTTGGATTCATTTTGGGATGCATATATCAAAAATTCAGTGTGAAATTTGAATGAGATAAATTGGTTCAAATTCACATTAATAATTTCAATTATTAATTGAGGTTACACAAAATCGGAGCCCTAAAGGGATATACTTTTAATCTTAAAAGTATTATATCAAAGTTACTATGTTAAGTTAATCTTTTTTGTATCGTACAAATTCCATTTCTGTATAGCCCCCTGTAAACATATAGTACTCTATTACACAGATCGGGAATAATCGAAAAAGCCAGACTCCGTACGGTATTTCTTGGAATCCTGAATATAATTTTACCAATCATTGTACTAATCTACATATGTCTTTCTCCTATCAATCGGTACTAGTTGAATAAATGGTAATTCCCATATTTATTTGATGAGAAATGTGAAACTAATAAATAAAATAGGAGGGTATCCTCTTGTGAATGAAATTCTGCTATTTCTTTTGTTCTCCTTTTCACAGCAAACGCAGAGATGAATTGATGTATTTTTTTTATTGGATTTGGATCTGTCGGGACTGACGGGGCTCGAACCCGCAGCTTCCGCCTTGACAGGGCGGTGCTCTGACCAATTGAACTACAATCCCAAGGAAATCAAGTGTACATCATACATATTCTTATGATTTAATTCAAACCCTTTCTATTTTATTTCTATTTTATTTAGATTTTAGATTAGAATAGTCGTATTGTAACAGAAACGCGAGTAATATATTTGATATACACACGGATATGCACTTTAGTGAGAGCGCCTCACGGATTGTTAATAATCCTTTTGTTTTTTATAAATTGATTAATAATCAAATAAAGCTTTCAATGAAAAAAAAAGAGTTTTTTTATTTATTCTTTATTTTATTCTTTTCCTTATACTTCCAGATCCTTATATGAATCTAGTATGAATCTAGATCATTAGCAAGCAAGATCAGAATTTGTGAGAAAAAATAAAGAGAGCAAATGAACGGCGGTAAAATATATCAGAAAATTTTAGTTTTTTTATTCTTCCGTATTCCGATCAGGCATTTCTGGGGAACAACAAATGGGGTTCTATCATTTCATGGTGGATCGGCCAATTATTGGGCCGAGCTGGATTTGAACCAGCGTAGACATATTGCCAACGAATTTACAGTCCGTCCCCATTAACCGCTCGGGCATCGACCCAGGAAGAATCAATTCCCGGCTTATTGATAATCCATGATCAACTTCCTTTCGTAGTACACCTACCCCCAGGGGAATTCGAATCCCCGCTGCCTCCTTGAAAGAGAGATGTCCTGAACCACTAGACGATGGGGGCAAGTATGCCCGACCGCCATCATACTATGCTCATTGTATGAACAGTTTTTTTAAATTGTCAATATAATGTGGTATGATTAAATCTGAAAGATCTTTCCCTCTTTTCTGATTCCATAGAATCTTTTGATTCGTATTTATATTCATGAATCATTCATTCTAATCATATAATTTTTTTTTGAATATTATTTTCATTAAATTTTCATTAAATATATTTATTTCATTTTCAATTTTATTATAATTCTAATTAATTAGAAATAGAATTATATCAAAGAATAAAATAAATAAAGAAAATGAATATAAGAATAAATAGATATTAATTATAAATCGATATTATTAAAATTATTAATATTAAAAAAAAGAAATAAAATAATAAACTAAATCGGTAGAATAGAAATAATACGAGGTATAGGACCTTTTGGGGAGTGATTGGTCCGCCAGATCAGAAAGGGGAATGAAACTTCATTTCTTCCGCTTTCATTCATTTTGTTAAGATTAGATAGATATATTTCTATCTTACACTAAGCCAGGAAATGAAAAAAATCTGAAATTAAAAAAAATCTGAAAATATGGGAAGAAGGATAGGGATCAACAAGTTATTGAAAATTGTTTTTCTCTAAGAATTAAGTTCGGGGAACAAGTAAAATAAATCTTTTTATCAATGATTCTACGAAAG